ACTTCGTTCTCTATTTCTATTTGAGAGGATCCTAAGGAAAAGTATTTTGTTTCCACCGAGCTAAAACAATATGCTGATGTCTCTAGTAAACCAAAGTCATCGTCGAATAGCTATTTTGCTTCAATTTCTTTTTTGAGAAAAAAAAATGAAAGATTTAGTTACGATTAGAAATTGACTTTCTATCTTCAGCCATGGATCCCTTACTCATACTTATTCAATTGGAAGTCTTGGTCCAATTCAAAAATTATGTTTCGCAATTTCATAATCCAACTTTGAAATTTATAAGTGACTCATGGATACAAATCACGAGAATGCGTATTTTTTCTCGACTTTCTCATTGAGAGGTAAAGGATTCAATCCTTTTAAGAAATAAAGTTTTTGATGGGAATATGAATAAACCCGAAAGACCCTTTAACTATTAAAAGGTTAATAGAACGAATCACACTTTTACCACTAAACTATACCCGCTACAATATCATTATTGTATACAAATGGACCTTTTGTCCAACAAGGTAATTGAGCATGATCAAGATAGGATCATCAAAGAATCATCAAAATGAGAGTGTTGAACTTTGGGAGTTCTAAATTGAATGAGATTCGGAAAAGAGGCTTCATTTAATTTAAATGAAATAACTAAAACCTTTTGCTGAAGAAGATAGATACCGATCAAAAAAACACTCAAATTCTAACAGAAAAATCCATTGTGAAAGAATCAAAAGTTTCTTTTTTAGTTCGGAAAATGAAAATGAAATATAACAAGAAAAAGCATGTAAAAAATATTTCTTCTTTTTGTTGTTGCTTAAATCTAAAATATAAAATTCTTATATAATAATATAAAACAAAACAAGTCTTTTTGTTTTCAAATCAGATAAATCATTATTTATCTATACTTCGTTGGAACAAAAAAAAAGGCCCGGCCTGGTCAGTACTTAGCCGGGCCATCAGAATAAGAAGGGCCTTTCAAACAAAACAAAGAGGTCTTCCTTATTTTTCTTTAGTTCGATTGTTGGCACGCCCCTCTTTTAGATACAGGAAATTCCTTATTTGTGGATCTCTCTCTATATATAATAGAATAGAGAAAGAAGAGTAGAGAAAGAAAGATTCCTTACATTATGTATAATATAGTAATTATCTTTTTCAATTGGGAGAGATGGCTGAGTGGACTAAAGCGTCGGATTGCTAATCCGTTGTACGAGTTATTCGTACCGAGGGTTCGAATCCCTCTCTTTCCGTTTCTGTTGATGACTTGATTTATTTATTTAATTTTCCTATTTTAAAAGTATGAGTTAAACGCGTGGAATAGATAAAATCCTAAGAAAATAGGAAAATTAACCAAGAAAAACCCTTTGGATTTTATTCTTCACGTCCAGGATTACGTCCCGGATCATTAGATAAGAATCCAAAGATAAAGAGAGAAACAAAAAATATCACTACGGTATAAACGAAGAGTTTCAGAGTAAGCATTACACAATCTCCAAGATTATTTTTTGGAAAAAAAGAGAATAGATCTTCCATTTTTCTACCACATAGACTATTTTGACACCAAGAAATAAGTTTTTCTAGAAATAAAAATGCATTGTCATAAATCCATTTGTTTTTCATTAACAAAAATTTTCGTTTATATCCAAATTAGATATTGTGGGAGACCCTAAATAGGGTTAGGGTCTTTCACTGGAAAAGGGGTTAAAAATGAGGAAATGGGGGTAAGCCGAATTTATGATTTATGGCGACTATCCAAGCCAAGAATTTCAGTGTGTGAATCGAAGGTTCATACTCTCAAACTTATCTGATTATATCAATTGTTAGGATTTTTTATCGAAGAAATCATGCATTTTCTAGGATATTATTAGTAAGGATCTTATCGAAAACTTACAGCAGCTTGCCAAACAAAAGCTAAGAGAAAAAAAAACAGAGGTATGACTGGCATAACATCTACGATTGGATTCAAAAAAGCATAGGCTTCGGGCAATTTGCCGAAGAAAAAACTACTCGAATAAAGGGCAGAATTAATACAGATCAAACTAACGATATTAAGCATAACAGACATTTTGTTCTTGGAGATAATTGCATTTTGATTGAGTTTTTGATATAAGGAACAAGGAAGAAAGTAAGTAAGGTAGACAAAAAATCCTTCTTTTTCTTTGAACCCACCCAACCAAAAATCCTCCAATTCTCAAAGGAGAATAGAAGAAATCATACTTTCATACAATATCTTAATTGAATTCTATGTAATGATCAATAAATTAAATTGAATTCTATATCTATATGTATCAAAATCCCAGTATCAATCTATTATATAAATATTTGGACTGCAGTTGACAAACAACCAGTACCAATATTATTGTTTCTTCGTGTAGATTATAAATTCAAATGGGGCGTGGCCAAGTGGTAAGGCAACGGGTTTTGGTCCCGCTATTCGGAGGTTCGAATCCTTCCGTCCCAGCGCATATCCATTTTTTTATGCTACATTATTCCCATAGAAAGAGTGAGAGTGGGTGGGTGGATATGAATGAATCCATATTAATTTTAACTAATATGTGTCTCTTCGAATCTCATTAAAAAGAAAGTTCCATAACATATTTATATATGTTATGGAGCCGGTGTTTTTTCTTTGAATCTGATTTTATTTAGGTATTTCGTGTTTGACTCTAATCAAAGATTGGAAATCTATGTAACGATTGAGGGAGAGGGGATTTATCCTATCCCTTTATATTTTATTTTATGCACTTTATGACAAGAGTCGATAATAATATTATGCAACCCCATGTTAAAGTTAAACAAAATACATATATATCATATAATGATATAAAATGAGAAAATGTTTAGCTTATATGGTATATATCGTTCTATTCCAATGACAATAAATTTTTGATTTTTGTGAAAAAGATTTGTAATCCTTAAAATGATATATAACAGTGACAACTCGTCAGTCTATCTGAGAGATACGAAAACCCTTCCCTATTTTTTTCGATTTTTATTTTCGTAATTGTGATATGATATCAGATCAAAAGAATAAAGATTCAAATCTTAACTTACATCATTTTTTTATACATCTCATGTAAAAAAAATTAGATTGATTTCTTCTTTTCTTTGATCTATCTATTTATTGATTTCAATAAAAATTTAATCAGTGCTGAGTCAATTAAAAAATAAAAATAGATCCTTCTATGAAGATCGAACGTGATTTTTACTGTTCAATTTTATTAAAATTAAATATGTCTAATAATGATGTCTAAATAGGAAACTTTTTTAATTTCAATTTTAAATTTTTTAAATGTTTTAATCTATCCTATTGAATCATTTGAAAATACAGATTCAAAAAGTTATTCGTTTATATATTTCTATTTCGTTCTAGGATCTATATATTATTTATGTATGTTAAAAATGCCATCTTGCTAAAACTTTTTCAGAAAAACAGTTCTCCCTTATCATATATAGGCGAAAAAGTCTAGATTGTGATGTCTATGGACAGCTAAACCAATGACTATTCATGATTCCATGATTGAATCAATCCCATACTGGTTCCAAATTAGAGGAATGTTATGGTAAAACTTCGTTTGAAACGATGTGGTAGAAAGCAACGTGCGACTTGAAAGACACGATCCATTGTGGATTTTTACATCCATCATTTTCCATTTGTCTAGGAATGAGGGTGCCCTTGACTCGACATTGTTTGTTCTATTACACTTAAACCCTTCATTTTTTTTGGGTTGTAAATAGTCCACGATGGAGCTCGAGTAGAAAGGATTAATTCATTTCTCGGGGGCAAGGATCTAGGGTTAATGCCAATCAATCAATTGGAACAACTTCGTAAATATATCTTCCGTATATAGAAAGAGGAATATAGAAAAAGGATCCAATTGTAGCAAGTTTTCAATTCAAAAGAAAAATTTGTTGGAATTTATCAAACCTTTTCGATTATTCGATTATAAAGTGTATCACGCGGGAATCAACAGGCCATGGGATTCTTTGCTAGAAAGCAATCAAAAAGGGTATGTTGCTGCCATTTTGAAAGGATTCAGAAGCACCGAAGTAATGTCTAAACCTAATGATTTAAAATAAGCATAAAGGATCTAAGAACAAGGAAACACCATTTGAATTGTCTCATATAGTATCAATAACTGCATCACACTAAAGAATCCAAATAGAATTTTAAACGAGACAAACAAATGGGGGTAAAGACTACTCATCAATAAATGAAATAGACTAAAGATTTTTCCTTTCAGCTATTTCAGAGTTATCCAACTTGAGTTATGAGTACGAATGGTTTTTCCTTTTCAGGAAGAAAAAAAGACTTAAATAATAGTCGAATTGATTTTATAGGCCCATTTGTCATTTAATTTATTAGAATTGCATACATAGACAAAACTTCGAATCAAATCATTTTTTCTCGAGCCGTACGAGGAGAAAACTTCCTATACGGTTCTAGGGGGGGTATTGTTGATCTACATCTATCCCAATGAGCCGTCTATCGAATCGTTGCAATTGATGTTCGATCCAGAAGAGAAGGAAAAGATCTTAGAAAAGTGGGCTTTTATGATCCAATGAAGAATCAAACTTATTTAAATGTTCCCCTTATTCTATATTTCCTTGAAAAAGGTGCTCAACCCACGGGAACTGTTCAGAATCTTTTACAAAAAGCGGAAGTTTTTAAGGAACTTTCGTCTAATCAAATGAAATTCAATTAAAGAAATACCAGGGGGGGGAGCAGTTTGTATATAACTTTGTATAATTTTTTTGTACTTATTTTTTTTATTTCCCCCCCTTTTCTGCTGTATTCGTATTTATTTAGGATTGTTTCCGTTAAATTGGATGGTCTAAAATGACAGACAAAACCTCAGTTTATTGATCTACTAAATATAAAATTCGGACATTTCCTTCAATTGTGTGGTTTTTATTGCAGCTCAACTACCCATCAAGGAATCTATTTTGCTTATTCCACTTAGATTCATGAAATACATTATGGACTAAAAAACCCGGAAATTTTTTTCAATTCTTCC